ATTATATTGACAATTTCAAAAAACTGTTCATACTATGAGCATAGTATGATGGCGGTCGGGCAAGTATGCCCCCATCGTCTAGTGGTTCAGGACATCTCTCTTTCAAGGAGGCAGCGGGGATTCGACTTCCCCTGGGGGTAGGGTATTACGAAAGGAAGTTGATCGTGGATTATCAATAAGCCTAGAATTTTTTCTTCCTGGGTCGATGCCCGAGCGGTTAATGGGGACGGACTGTAAATTCGTTGGCAATATGTCTACGCTGGTTCAAATCCAGCTCGGCCCAAAAATTCGCTGATCCACCATGAAATGATATAACCCCCTTTTGTTTTCCAGAAATTCCATAGAAGCATATAAGAAAGAATAAAAAAAGTCAAATTTTCTGATCTATCCCTACCTCTATTGATTTTTTGATTTGTTCCCATAAATTCTGATCTTGCTAACGATCTAGATTCATATCAGGTATAAAGTATAATGAAAAAAAAGATTTCTATTTAATAAATAGAAATATATAATATAAATATAGATAAATAGAAATAAAGTAAAGACAAAAAAAAGACCTTTTTTCATTGAAAAAATGGATTATCAATCGATTTGGCAATAATGAAAGGATTACTAGTAATCCGTGCTGCTCTCACGAAAGTGTATATCCATGTGGATATCAATATCTCACCTGCGTCTCTATTAAAACACATAAAACACGGCGATTTGAATCTAAATAAAAATGGTTTGAATGAAATCATAAGAATATCTATGCTGTACATTTGATTTCCCCGGGATTGTAGTTCAATTGGTCAGAGCACCGCCCTGTCAAGGCGGAAGCTGCGGGTTCGAGCCCCGTCAGTCCCGACGGATCCAAATCCAATAAAAAAATACATCAATATATCTCTCCATTTTCTGTTAAACTGGGTACAAATGGTATAATTTCATTCCCAATGGTATCTTTCTTTTTTTTTTCTATTTCGTTTCGATTCTTTGTTTGGGTTTTATTTGTAAATCATTTGTAAACAATGGAAGTGGAAAGCGCTTAGATGGTTGTACAAGGAAAGTGGTAGGTTATAGAAAAGACAGAATGACAAAGAATGATAAATCAAAAGAAAGTATTTATTTAAAGTATAAACTAAAGGAATTCTTTTAATTGAATCAGGAATCAAAGTTTGTATTCGGTGTGTGGATAAAGGATCCGCTTATGTTATACTATTCAATTCTCGACGATGAATCGAGTTAATAGCTCAGATATTGTTATTCATGATATGGATCCGATTCGATATCATCGAAATGTAATTCATCCCATTGAATTTACAAGCGAAAGGTTTATCATCTCTATGGGATTAAATCCCGAGTTATTGCGAAGTAAAAAAAAAAAAACGAAACGATGAGATTATGGAAGTAAATATTCTCGCATTTATTGCTACTGCACTGTTCATTCTAGTTCCTACTGCTTTTTTGCTTATAATATACGTAAAAACAGTCAGCCAAAGTGATTAAGTGATTAATTTGAATGAAACTTGACTTCTTAGTTCTTATCAATGATTTAAGAAAAAAAAATTCCAATTTCACTCACGTCTTAAATGAAATGAACGGACTAGAATTAACAGTAACCTATGAGATCCAATAGTAGATAGTATGGTAGAAAGATTCCTATAGGAATCTTTCTACCATACTATCTATTTTAATTATTATAATGTAGAAAGATACACACCGAATAGGGATCAATCTACAAGATCAATCTACAATATGTATATCTATCTTCATACATGTTAATATCAATTAAATATATGTAATGTACATAGTATCTCAATTCGATTTCTTTGCTTCATCTATTTTATTTTTGTTAATTCCAATCAATCTGAAATAATCGAAAGGCAACTCTTACGATTTTCTAATTTCTAGATCTCTTATTATTTTCAATATGAATCCTGGTATCCATTAAAAAAAGAATAAAATCAATTAAGGAAAAACAATATTGGGCATATATTACTAAAAGAAAATAAAGTTAATAAAAGAAAAAAATAGGCTTTGCAGAACGATCTAGAAAAAATCTATAACTATAAAAAAGTAATACAGTTTGATTCTTCAACTCAATTAGTAGTATCTCTAGAGTCCACTTCGTCCCCATACTACGAGTGAAAGGGAAAATGTAAAGACTACCATTAAAGCAGCCCAAGCGAGACTTACTATATCCATGTGAATTATGTCCCCTATCTCTATGAATATGAAGGAATTATTCCATTATTGTTTACTAATAATAGTGGAATCACTGGTGCAGAGTCAAAAAAGGATTCTGACCCAAGACCTTTGCTGAAAGACTCCCATAAATCCACTTCTAACAAGTTCTTATATGATTTCTAGTGGAATCGGGAAACATTAAACAAGATACGCAGTCACGCCTTTCTTTGGAAGTCTCAAAGGGAATGTTACTAATATGTAGGAATAAGAAGACCCGTTCTCTTTTTTGTGGCCCTTCATTATCATTAAGTAAAAGGAAAAGCCAATTATTCAT